CCATCGAGATGTCTTATTTAAGAGGAAAGAATGGGCGACTTTAGGTGAGATGGCCCTGAAGAAAGAACCCCATGTCTGTTAAAGTTCATTAAGTAGCTACCCCCACATGACATGGGCCCGGAGCGAGAAGAGGGATCCCTGCCTGAAGGGTTGCTGATTTCACGCGGCATGGTGATCAAGCTCGTGATCTAATGGAAGGGATACGCATGTTGATGAGAATGGATTTGACTTAAATGTGCTATGTACGATCAATAATTATATGTACTATGTACTATCATGCATGTTTATGTACTTGCTTATACGCATGGGGCATATAATGTAATGTACTATATACATATTATGTCCTTGTTACATTAATGTTATGTACGTTCCCCATTCGGAGTGGTAAGACCATATGTTGTATGCCGTACATGCGAGGTTAGGTGTGTTGATGGTTGCAGTTATTTCTAATGTTAGGTTAGAGTGTAAAGTCAGTGTTAAGTTGTTGCAAGTTTTAGTGAATTTAATACTGAGAAGGCTCTTTGCATTTGTGGAGGTATATTAATAATATTCAGGGAGTAGTTTAAATAGAACTTCAGCTTTGGGTGTTGGTAGTGGGGCTATAGCCTCTTCCCTGAGTCTTGGGGGGGTTGGTTGTTCTCCTTTTCTGGTTTACAAGACCAGTGTATTTAATATACTACAAAGACTTGTCTTCATTTTAAGAGATTATTTTCGATTATGCTGGCCGTTGGTATTAGCACTAGGATGAGAAGGAAATATGTGATGGATGCTAGTTGTCCGATGATAATATATGGGTGTTCGACTGGCTGTCCTCCAATTCATGTGAGTGTTAGCAGGTTTGCTACTAGGATTCAGAATAGGCATCGGCTGAATGGTCGGAACATCATACTTCGTTGTTTGGATGTATGTAGCAGGGGCATGAGAATGAGGATTAGGATGGAGAGAACTAGGGCTAGAACCCCTCCTAGTTTGTTAGGAATTGATCGTAAGATTGCGTATGCGAATAGGAAGTACCATTCAGGTTTGATGTGGGGAGGTGTGTTGAGTGGGTTTGCTGGGGTGTAGTTGTCTGGGTCTCCGAGGAGGTCGGGTGTGAATAGTACTAATAGTATCAGGGCTAGGATTAGTAGTAGGGCGCCTAGGATGTCTTTAATGGTGTAGTAGGGGTGGAATGGGATTTTGTCTGTGTCTGATGAGATTCCTGTTGGGTTGTTGGATCCTGTTTCGTGGAGGAATAATAGGTGGACTATTGCAAGTGCTGCGATAATGAATGGGAGGATGAAGTGAAATGCGAAGAATCGGGTGAGGGTTGCTTTGTCTACTGAGAATCCTCCCCAGATTCACTCAACCAGACTAGTACCAATGTATGGGATTGCTGAGAGAAGGTTGGTGATGACTGTTGCCCCTCAGAATGATATTTGTCCTCATGGCAGTACGTATCCTATAAATGCTGTGGCTATTACTGCGAATAATAGAATTACTCCGATGTTTCATGTTTCTAGAAAGGTATATGATCCGTAGTATATGCCTCGTCCTACGTGTATATATAAGCAGATGAAAAATATTGAAGCTCCGTTTGCGTGTATGTATCGAATAATTCATCCATAGTTCACGTCTCGGCAGATGTGGGCGACGGAGGAGAATGCTGTTGTTGTGTCGGATGTGTAGTGTATTGCTAGGAATAGGCCGGTGAGGATTTGCAGAATTAGGCAGATGCCTAGGAGAGAGCCAAAGTTTCATCATGATGAGATGTTTGATGGAGCAGGGAGATCAATGAATGCATTGTTTAGAATTTTTATTAGTGGGTGGGATTTTCGGATATTGGTCATTGATGTTCTTGTAGTTGAATGACAACGATGGTTTTTCATATCATTGGTCGTGGTTGAATTCCACGTGAGAATAATGATACTGTACATTGTATTTATTTTAAGTGTTATTTTTGTGATTGGTTTTGTAGGGTTTTCTTCAAAACCTTCACCTATTTATGGGGGATTGGGGTTAATTGTGAGTGGTGGGGTTGGTTGTGGGATTGTGTTAAATTTTGGTGGGTCTTTTTTAGGTTTGATAGTTTTTTTAATTTATTTAGGGGGTATGATGGTAGTCTTTGGTTATACAACGGCTATGGCTACAGAGCAATATCCTGAGATTTGAGTTTCTAATAAAGTTGTCTTAGGGGCGTTTGTTACTGGTTTGTTGATAGAATTTCTTATAGTTTGTTATGTGTTGAAAGATAAAGAGGTGGAGATTGTGTTTGAGTTTAATGGTCTAGGGGATTGGGTTGTTTATGATACAGGGGATTCCGGGTTTTTTAGTGAGGAGGCTATGGGGATTGCGGCTTTATACAGTTATGGGACTTGGTTGGTTATTGTGACTGGGTGGTCGTTATTAATTGGGGTTGTGGTTATTATAGAAATTACTCGTGGAAATTAAATAAGACCATGCTGATGATAATTGTGATTAGGAAGGAGAGGAAATATAGTTTGATTAGGCCTTCTTGGTTTGTGACTGTGATGGATGCCTTCATTTGGATAAGTGAGGTAGTTTTTGGTAAAATGTTTTCTAGTCAGATTAGGTCTAGAAGAGAGGATGCTAATTTTTGGCTTATTGTTAAGTTTGTGTAAGAAGCTAGGCGATGTATGATTACAGGGAAATATCCTAGCATGTTGGAGAATTTGAAGGCGTTAGAGGGGTATTTGAATTTTAGGTTTTGAGTTATGTTGCTGACTTCTAGGGCTAGGATAAAGCCTAGGACTGTAACTATTAGGGCTGCTGTTTTCAGGTAGTAGGGTATAGTTATTTGGGGAATTGTTATTGGGGGGATGCTATTAGAGATAATAAATCCTGCAAATACACTTCCGATCAGCAAGCGTTTGATAGAGTTAATTAGAAGGGGGTTGTTTTCATTGATAATAATTAAGGTGGGAAATCGGGGTTGTCCTAGGAGTGCGAAGAAAATGATTCGGGTGCTGTAGATGGCTGTGAATGAGGTGGCAATTAGTGTTATTAATAGGGCTCAGGCGTTGGTATATGACGTATTGGCGGCTTCGATGATTAGGTCTTTGGAATAAAATCCTGTAAGGAAAGGCATTCCTGTTAGCGCGAGGCTACCAATAATAAGGGCTGTTGTGGTAAATGGTATGGCTTTGAATAGGCCTCCTATTTTTCGAATGTCTTGTTCGTCGTTTAGGTTGTGGATAAAGGAGCCAGAGCATATGAATAGTATAGCCTTGAAAAAGGCGTGGGTGCAGATATGGAGGAATGCCAGGTAGGGTTGGTTGATGCCAATTGTTACCATTATAAGGCCTAGCTGGCTGGATGTGGAGAAGGCGACGATTTTTTTGATGTCATTCTGGGTGAGGGCACATATTGCTGTAAATAGGGTGGTGATAGCTCCTAGACATAGTGTAATGGATTGGATAAATTTGTTGTTTTCTGTTAGTGGGTAGAAGCGGATTAATAGGAAGATGCCTGCTACTACCATTGTACTTGAGTGGAGTAGTGCTGAGACAGGGGTTGGGCCTTCCATTGCAGAGGGGAGTCATGGGTGGAGGCCAAATTGAGCGGATTTTCCCGTTGCGGCTAGTACTAGTCCTATTAGGGGTACGTTAGAGTTGTCTGGGTTTAATATGAAGATTTGTTGGAGGTCTCAGGTGTTAAGATTTGCTAGGAATCATGCTATTGCTAGGATAAACCCGATGTCGCCGATGCGGTTGTACAGGATTGCTTGTAGGGCTGCTGTGTTTGCGTCTGCTCGTCCGTGCCATCATCCGATGAGTAAGAATGATATAATTCCGACGCCTTCTCAGCCAATAAATAGTTGGAAGAGGTTGTTTGCAGTGACAAGAATAAGTTTTGTAATAAGAAACAGGAGTAGGTATTTAAAGAATTGATTAATGTTGGGGTCTGAGTGTATGTATCATATTGAGAATTCTATAATAGATCATGTAACGAATAGTGCTACTGGGACAAATATTATTGAAAAATAGTCTATTTTAAAGCTGAGTGATAATTTGAGAGTTTGGATGGTCAATCAGTGTCAATTTGAAATGATTATTTCCTGGCCCGTATGAATAAATATTATTGTGGGGATTATGCTGGTAATGAAGGCGCATGAAAAGGCTGTTTTTACGTAGAATGGGTAGTTGGGGTTTTTATAGGTGCTGAGGCTTGTTATTACGATGGGTATTGTTAATAAAAATAAGGTGGTTAGTATAAGTGAAGAGAATATGTTTATTACTTTTATTTGGAGTTGCACCAATTTTTTGGCTCCTAAGGCCAACGGATAACTACTATCCTTTAAAAGTTTGAAAAAGCCATACTGTTAGGCATGGGGGCATAGAATTAGCAGTTCTTGCGTGCTTTTTCGGTAAATAAGAAGGCAAGTGGGCTTCTATTGTTAGATTCACAGTCTAATGTTTTTGTTAAACTATATTCACAGTACAGGGGCCCTAGAATAATTTTTGGGTTTAGAGATAGGAGTAATAGAGGTAGAATATGTAATGATATGAGTGCATTTTCTCGTGTGAAGGATGGTGAGATGTTGTTGATGTGGTGGGTATATTTTCCTCGTTGGGTTATGATTAGTATATATAAGGAGTATAAGGCAGTAATTACTATGTTTGCTCCCATTAGGATAATTGTGGTGTTAGATCATGAAAAGGTTGATATTACTACTAATAATTCTCCGATTAGGTTAATTGTAGGGGGCAGGGCTAGGTTGGTTAGGCTAGCTAGTAGTCATCAAGTGGCTATTAGTGGAAGCAGGGTTTGTAGGCCTCGAGCTAAGATTATAGTTCGGCTGTGGACTCGCTCGTAGTTGGAGTTTGCTAGGCAGAAAAGTATAGAGGATGTGAGGCCATGGGCAATTATTAGAGCGGTAGCTCCTATATAACTTCAGGGTGTTTGGATATGGATGGCTACAATAACAAGTGCTATGTGGCTTACAGAAGAATATGCAATGAGGGATTTCAGGTCTGTTTGGCGAAGGCAAATTGAGCTGGTTATAATTATGCCTCATAAGGATAGTATGATAAATGGATATGCTATGAAGTCAGTTACTGGGTTTAAGAGCAATGTGATTCGTAGCATGCCATATCCCCCCAGTTTTAATAGGATTGCCGCAAGAACCATGGAACCTGCGATAGGGGCTTCTACATGGGCTTTAGGTAGTCAAAGGTGAAGGCCATATAGTGGTATTTTTACTATAAAGGCTATTATACATGCTAGCCATATGAAGATATTAGATCAAGAGTTAGATATAGGTTGTGCTCAGTACTGGAGTATTAGGAAGTTTAGGGATCCTACCGTGCTTTGAATGTAAACTAGTGCAACTAGCAGAGGTAAGGAGCCTGTAAGTGTGTAGAACAAGAAGTAAAGTCCGGCGTTTAGACGCTCTGTTTGGTTTCCTCATCGGGTGATGATAATAAGTGTTGGAACTAGTGTTGCTTCGAATAGAATGTAGAAGAAGATCAGTTCTATGGCGGTGAAGGTCATGATTAGGAACAATTGTAGTAGGATTAGCATGGTGATAAATAGCTTTTTTCGGGTTAGGTTTTCTTTTGATAGGTGGTGTTGGCTGGCTATTAATATTAGGGGAAGGAGTCATATAGTTAGAATCAATAGTGGAGTGGATAAAGAATCAGAGAAAAATACTAATGAAAAGTTGAGGCTGTTGTCGCCGAATTGATTTATAAGGAGTAAGCTTGTAAGGCTAATCAGTAGGCTGTGGGTTGTAGAGTTAATCCAGATTATGTTGTTTTTTGATAATCAGGTCAGGGGTATGAGTATTATTGTTGGGATAATGTACTTTAGCATTTAAGTAGGTTGAGATTTTGCACATAGTCAGTACCATATGTGTTGGATACTATTACTAGCAGAGATAGACCTAGTGCCGCTTCGCAGGCTGCGAAGACCAGTAAGATGATAGGTATTATGCTGGCTAGCGTGAAGTGTGAATTAAGAATTGTTAGAGCAGCTATAACGAATAGGGACAGTATCATTCCTTCTAGGCATAGAAGGGAGGATATTAGGTGGGATCGATATATTAGCAATCCTACAAGAGAGATTGTGAATGCTATTATAATATTTATGTATACTAGGGACACTTGGTAGTTATGAGTTTGATCATAATCTAATGAGTCGAAATCATTTATTTTATTTTAAACTAAATACCATATTCAGTCCATTCTAGTCCTTTTTGAGTTCATTCATAGGCTAGGCTCACGGCTAGCAGAATGATCAGGAAGAGTGCCATGGTGAGTATTGTATTCAAGTTGGTTGTTTGTGAGGCTCATGGCAGTGGAAGGAGGAGTGCAATTTCTAGGTCAAATAGGAGAAATGTAATGGCTACTAGGAAAAATTTTATGGAGAAAGGGAGGCGGGCTGACCCTATAGGGTCAAATCCGCACTCATATGGGCTTGTTTTTTCTGAGTATGCATTTAGTTGAGGAAGTCAGAATGCGATGATAACAAGTAGGGTGGCTAGTGTAAAGTTAGTTAGGAGAGCTAGTATTAGGTTTATTATTCTTTTTCGGGTTAGACCGAAACTAGCTGATTGGAAGTCAGCTGTACTGCTTGATACTAAAAGAATATGAGCCTCATCAATAGATTGATACATAGAGGAAAAGTCATACTACGTCTACAAAGTGTCAATATCAGGCAGCGGCTTCAAAGCCGAAATGGTGGTTAGAGGTGAAATGGAATTTTAGTTGGCGGAAGAAGCAGACAATTAGGAAGGTAGACCCAATAATTACATGAAGACCGTGGAAGCCTGTGGCTACGAAGAAAGTTGAGCCGTACACTCCGTCTGAAATAGTGAAGGGTGCTTCATAGTATTCTGAGGCCTGTAGTAGTGTGAAATACACCCCTAGCGTAATGGTAATAAATAGGGCTTGTAGCATGTGGTTTCGGTTCCCTTCTATTAGGCTATGGTGGGCTCAGGTGATAGAGACCCCTGAAGCTAGTAGGACGGAGGTGTTGAGTAGTGGAACTTCCAGGGGGTTGAGCGGATTAATGCCTGTTGGGGGTCAGCAACCGCCCAGTTCGGGTGTGGGGGCAAGACTTGAGTGGTAGAATGCTCAGAAGAATCCGGTGAAGAATAGGACTTCAGAAATAATGAAGAGAATCATTCCATAGCGGAGGCCTTTTTGAACGGCTGGGGTATGGTGTCCTTGGAAAGTACTTTCTCGGATAATATCTCGTCATCATTGATATATTGTAAGTATATTAGTTGTCAAGCCAAGCATTAGTAGGGCTGTTGAGTTGAAGTGGAATCATATAATTAAACCGGATGTTATCAATAGGGCGGATAAGGCTCCCGTAAGAGGTCAAGGGCTTGGGTTTACTATGTGGTAAGCATGAGTTTGGTGTGTCATTATGTGTTGTCATGCAGATATAAGCTGACTAGGAGGGTGAATACGTAGGCTTGGATTATAGCCACTGCAAATTCTAGAATTGTGAGTAGGATTAAGATGATGAATGTAATGAGAGCTGTTGTTATGCTGATGCTTATTAGTGCAAGTGTAGCTCCTCCGATTAGATGAATTAACAGGTGTCCTGCAGTAATGTTGGCTGTTAGTCGTACGGCGAGAGCCACTGGTTGAATAAAAAGGCTGATAGTCTCGATAATAACTAGCATTGGGATTAATGGGGTTGGTGTTCCCTGTGGTAGAAAATGGGCGAGCGATGCTTTAGTTTTGTTGCGGAAGCCTGTAACTACGGCGCCTGCTCATAGGGGGATGGCTATGCCTAGATTTATTGATAGTTGTGTAGTTGGTGTGAATGAGTGGGGTAGTAGACCCAGTAGATTTGTTGATCCAATAAATAAAATTAAGGATATTAGCATTAATGTTCATGTTTGTCCTTTGGTATTGTGGATACTCATTATTTGTTTTGACACAAGTTGAAGTATTCATTGTTGGAGGGAAACGAGGCGGTTACTTACTAGTCGATTTGGAGTTGGGAACAGTAAACTGGGGAATAGTACGATAAGAGTTACGAGGGGGAGGCCTAGAATTATAGGGGTAATGAAAGAGGCAAATAGATTTTCGTTCATTTTGTTTCTCAGGGGGTGTTTTGTTTTGGTATTTTTGTTGGTGTCGGTTCTGGGTTGTGGTGGAAGCTGTGTTTCGAAATTTTTAGTTGAAAGATGATGAAGAGGGCTAAGAATATTGATAAGATTATCGTTAGTCATGTTGATGTGTCTAACTGTGGCATGCCACCAAGGAGAGTATAATGCTCCCTATCTCTAGCTTAAAAGGCTAGTGCTGGTACAGCTTCTTGGTGATTTTATAGTATTGATGCAGATCATTTTTCAAAATACTTTAGCGGAACTATCTCGAGGACAATAGGTATAAAGCTGTGGTTTGATCCGCAGATTTCTGAGCATTGACCATAATACAGGCCTGGTCGGGTAGACATTAGGGTTGTTTGGTTCAGACGACCCGGGATTGCATCTGTTTTTAACCCCAGGGAGGGTACGGCCCATGAGTGTAGAACGTCTTCGGAGGAGACCAGTATTCGGATTGTCATCTCCATGGGTAATACGACTCGATTATCGACTTCTAGTAGTCGTAGTTCTCCTGGCTTTAGCTCTGATGTTGGAATTATGTAGGAGTCGAAGCTCAGGTCTTCATAATCTGTATATTCATAGCTTCAGTATCATTGGTGTCCCATGGTTTTTACTGTGAGGGATGGGTTGTTGATTTCATCCATTATATATAGAATTCGTAGGGACGGGAGTGCAATTAAAATCAGGATAATAGCGGGTAGAATGGTTCAGATTGTCTCTACTTCTTGTGCATCTATTGTACTGGTGTGAGTTAGTTTTGTTGTTAATATTAGTGAAATAATATAAAGGACTAATGAGCTAATTAAAAAGACGATTATTAGCGTATGGTCATGAAAGTGAAGCAGTTCTTCTATGATTGGAGATGTTGCATCTTGAAAGCCTAGTTGTATAGGGTATGCCATATGAGATGTACAGGGTTTTCACTTGTAACTTAACTTCGACAAAGTTATATAATGTTTTTACTAACATCTCATTAATTGAGAGAGACATAGTGGTTATGATGTTGGCTTGAAACCAATAACAGGGGGTTCGATTCCTTCCTTTCTTATTTTAGGTTAACATACGTAGGTTCTTCGAATGTATGATATGGTGGAGGGCATCCATTTAGTCATTCCAGGTTTGTTGTGGTTAGATCTACAGTTGAGACTTCTCGTTTGGATGCGAATGCCTCTCAGATAATAAAGACTATCAGTATGACCGCTGTCAGAGAAATAAATGAGCCCATTGATGAAATGGTATTTCATATTGTGTATGCATCTGGGTAATCGGAGTAACGTCGTGGTATACCGGACAGTCCTAAGAAGTGTTGTGGAAAGAAAGTCATATTGACACCTACGAATATGATTGCGAAGTGGATTTTGGCTCAAGTGTCGTTTAGGGTATAGCCTGAGAACAGTGGAAATCAATGTACAAATCCTCCTATAATGGCGAACACAGCTCCTATTGATAGGACATAGTGAAAGTGTGCTACAACATAGTACGTGTCGTGGAGAACGATGTCGAGGGAAGAGTTAGCTAGGACAATTCCGGTCAAGCCTCCTACTGTAAAAAGAAAGATGAAGCCTAGGGCTCACATTATAGCGGGAGATCATTTGATATTACCTCCGTGAAGTGTTGCTAGTCAGCTAAAGACTTTTACTCCAGTTGGGATGGCAATAATCATAGTGGCTGATGTGAAGTAGGCTCGTGTATCGACGTCTATTCCAACTGTAAATATGTGATGGGCCCATACGATAAAGCCCAGAAACCCAATTGATATTATGGCTCAAACTATTCCTATGTATCCGAATGGTTCCTTTTTTCCTGAGTAGTAGGTTACAATGTGGGAGATTATACCGAACCCGGGTAAAATGAGAATATATACTTCAGGGTGTCCGAAGAATCAAAATAAGTGTTGGTATAGAATAGGATCTCCTCCCCCCGCTGGATCAAAGAAAGTTGTGTTTAGGTTTCGATCTGTTAGTAGCATTGTAATGCCAGCTGCTAGCACAGGAAGTGAAAGGAGTAATAGCACGGCGGTGATTATTACGGATCACACGAATAAAGGGGTTTGGTATTGTGATATTGCAGGAGGTTTTATATTGATAATTGTTGTAATAAAATTAATAGCCCCTAAAATTGAGGAGACACCTGCTAAGTGCAGAGAGAAGATGGTTAGATCTACCGAGGCTCCTGCGTGGGCTAGGTTACCTGCTAAAGGGGGGTATACGGTTCAACCTGTCCCTGCTCCAGCTTCAACTATAGATGATGCTAGAAGTAGTAGGAAAGAGGGAGGGAGGAGTCAGAAGCTTATATTGTTTATTCGGGGGAATGCTATGTCGGGAGCACCAATTATTAAAGGGACAAGTCAGTTGCCAAATCCCCCAATTATGATTGGCATTACTATGAAGAAAATTATTACAAATGCGTGTGCGGTTACAACTACGTTGTAGATTTGGTCATCTCCGAGTAGGGTCCCAGGTTGACCTAATTCGGCGCGAATCAGCAGGCTTAGGGCTGTCCCTACTATGCCAGCTCAGGCACCAAACAGCAAGTACAGGGTGCCGATATCTTTATGGTTGGTTGAGAATAATCAGCGGTTAATGAACATGGGTAAAATGGCTGAGTAAGCATTAGACTGTAAATCTAAAGACAGAGGTTTGAGTCCTCTTTTTACCAGGCCTTGTGGTGAATTTACACGTTGAATTGCAAATTCAGAGAAGCAGCTTTAATTCTGCCGGGGCTTCTCCCGCCTTTTTTTTCTCGCGGCGGGAGAAGTAGATTGAAGCCAGTTGATTAGGGCATTTAGCTGTTAACTAAAGTTTCGTGGGGGTGGAGCCCACCAGTCTAGTGAGGATTTAGCTTAATTAAAGTGGTTGATTTGCATTCAATTGATGTAAGATATGGTCTTGCAATCCTTATCAGGAATTAAGTAAATTATACTTGCTTAGGGCTTTGAAGGCTCTTGGTCTGTCTAACCTAAATTCCTATTCTAGTAGAGATAGTATTGGTGTTAGTGGTAGTAGTATGGTGGATAGTACAACTATTGTTGGTAGGAGGGTTGTTTGTTTTGTAAGGGAAAATTGTCATTTTATTTTTATATTGTTTGTGGAGGGAAATATTGTTAGTGTGGTGGAGTACGCGAGTCGTATGTAGAAGTACAAGTTTAATAGTGCTGTGATTGCTATAAGGGTGGGTAAGATAATGCTATCGTTTTTTGTTATCTCTTGGATGATTATTCATTTTGGTATGAATCCCGACAGGGGAGGGAGCCCTCCTATTGATAGAAGGGTTATGAGAATTAAGACGGTTATGATAGGCATTATGTTTCACGTATGTGATAGTGACAGGGTGGTGGTGGTGGAGTTAGCTATGAATAGTATAAATATGGTTGAGGTTATAATGATGTAGATGGTTAGGTTTAGTAGTGTTATGGTGGGGTTGTATGGTAGTACTGCTGTTATTCAGCCTATGTGCGCAATTGATGAGTAGGCTATGATTTTTCGTAACTGTGTTTGGTTTAGTCCTCCTCAACCTCCGATTATAATTGATAGTATTGACAGGGTTAGGATCAGGTTTAGGTTGATTGATGGGGAGATTTGGTATAGTACGGATATGGGTGCTAGTTTTTGTCATGTTAGCAAGATTAGGCCAGAGGACAGGGGGATACCTTGTGTTACTTCTGGGACTCAAAAGTGAAATGGGGCTATTCCCAGCTTTATGGCGAGGGCTATTGTTATGAGCATTGAGGCTACTGGGTTAAATAATTTTATTACGGTCCATTGGCCTGAGAATATCAGGTTGATAATGACGGCTATTATTAATAGTATTGAGGCTGTTGATTGGGTTAGGAAGTATTTAGTTGATGCCTCCGTGGCCCGTGGGTTGTGATTTTTTATTATAATGGGAATGATGGCGAGTATGTTTATTTCAAATCCGATTCAGATGAGTAGTCAGTGGGAGCTAATTATAACGATGATAGTTCCTATTATAACAGTTGATAGAATAATAAAAAAGATGATTGGGTTTATTAGTACGGGAAGGATGTGAACCAACATTTCCGGGGTATGGGCCCGATAGCTTAATTAGCTGACCTTACTATTAGGACTTGGTGTAATTGGGAGCACGAAGAGTTTTGGGTTCTTAGGATTAGGTTCAATTCCTATAGTTCTAGAAATAAGAGGGTTTAAACCTCTATTATTTACTCTATCAAAGTAACTCTTTTGTCAGACATATTTCTTATGTTTGTGGAGGAATGCTTGATAGGAGAATGGGTAGTGATACGTGTCATATACATATGGCTAGTGTTAAGGGTAAAAAATTTTTTCATAATAAGTGTATTAATTGGTCGTAGCGGAATCGAGGATAGGATGCTCGGATTCATAGAAAGGATATTGTGAGTAATAGGGACTTAATGGTAAAGTTGATTGTATAGAGCTCTGGCATGTATGGGTTGTGGGATGTTCCTAGGAATAGGATTGCTGTGAAAATGTTTATTATGATAATGTTTGCGTACTCTGCTATGAAGAATAGGGCGAATGGGCCTGCTGCGTACTCTACGTTAAAGCCTGAGACTAGTTCTGATTCTCCTTCGGTGAGGTCAAATGGGGCTCGGTTTGTTTCTGCTAGTGTTGAGATAAATCATATTATTGCTAGTGGCCATGCTGGGAAAATTAGCCATGTTTGTTCTTGTGTGATGATTAGTGTGGAGAGGGTGAAGGATCCGCTTATTAGGAGCACTGACAGTAGGATAATGGCTAGTGTTACTTCGTATGAAATTGTTTGTGCTACTGCTCGTAGGGCTCCAATTAGTGCGTATTTTGAGTTGGAGGCCCAGCCTGATCAGAGGATAGAATACACAGCTAAGCTTGATATGGCTAGTATAAATAGGATCCCTAGGTTTATGTTGATGAGGGGGTAGGGTATGGGTAGGGGAATTCATATGGTTAGGGCTAGGCCTAGGGCTAAGATAGGTGCTAGAATAAATATTGAGGCTGAGGATGTGGCGGGTCGTAGTGGTTCTTTGATGAAAAGTTTAATTGCATCGGCAATAGGTTGGAGTAGGCCGTATGGGCCTACAACATTTGGGCCTTTTCGAAATTGTATGTAGCCTAACACTTTTCGTTCTACTAATGTGAGGAATGCCACTGCTAATAGGATAGGAATAATCCGTATTAGGATGTTAATTATGAACATTTTGTTAAGGAGAGGATTTGAATCTCTGGATATAAAAGTTTAAGTTTTATGCAATTACCGGGCTCTGCCACCTTAACTAAGCCCTTTTCTAGGGCAGGTTTGTTGTGTTACTAATTGAGATAAATTCATTAGTTGTTTTAAGGCGCTTAATTTTAAGTTGGCCTTATTTCTCTTGTCCTTTCGTACTGGGAGAAATACGTAATAGATAGAAACCGACCTGGATTACTCCGGTCTGAACTCAGATCACGTAGGACTTTAATCGTTGAACAAACGAACCTTTGATAGCGGTTGCACCATCAGGGTGTCCTGATCCAACATCGAGGTCGTAAACCCTATTGTCGATATGGACTCTTGAATAGGATTGCGCTGTTATCCCTAGGGTAACTTGTTCCGTTGATCAAAATTTTTGGATCAATGAGCGATAGAGCGATTTGACTTGTAGGTCTAGTCTTTAAAATCGCTCGGAGGATTTTTTATTCTCCGAGGTCACCCCAACCGAAACTGTCAGCTCATGAAGAGTGTTGTTACTCCTTAGCGGTTTGGTTTATTTTTCTTTGGGCTGATTAGTTAAAGCTCCATAGGGTCTTCTCGTCTTATTAGTGCATTCCCGCCTCTTCACGGGAAGGTCAATTTCACTGATTGGAAGTAAGAGACAGTAAAACCCTCGTGTGGCCCTTCATACAAGTCCCTATTTAAAGAACAAGTGATTATGCTACCTTTGCACGGTCAGGATACCGCGGCCGTTTAACGGTTGTCACTGGGCAGGCAGTGCCTCCAATACTAGGGATGCTGGAGGTGATGTTTTTGGTAAACAGGCGGGGTTTGTGTTTGCCGAGTTCCTTTTACTTCTTTTAATCTTTCCTTGGTGCACTCCTGTGTTGGATTAACAGGGTAATAAATAAATTATTTATTACTGGGTTATTTTTATTAGCTGTTAATGGTCAGGGTATTATCAGATACTGACTTAAACTTATGCAAGGAGAAAGTGTTTCTTGTTACTCATATTAACATTATTGCTTCTATTTTGCAAAAGATTAGTCCAGTATTAGGGTTAGGAGTTGGTTGTCTATTTTTGGAATTTATGGAGTTTTTATTGTTGAGCTTTAACGCTTTCTTAATTGGTGGCTGCTTTTAGGCCTACTATGGTGTTGTTAGATCTTACTCTCTAGCTAAGGTTGTATCCGTTTCTAAAAGGCTGTACCTTTTTAGATTAACTTTTAAAGATACAGTGAGGTTTATTTGGACTTTTGGTATCTTTAAAGCTGAACTAAAATTCATTTTCTGGACAACCAGCTATCACCAGGCTCGTTAGGCATGTCACCACTACTTACAAATCTTCTCACTATTTTGCCACATAGACGAGTTAGTTCTTGGTAAACTGTTTGTAAGTAGCTCGTCTGGTTTCGGGTTACTTAACTAAAATTCGTTTTGTTAAGTTTGTACTAGTTAATTCATTATGCAAAAGGTACAAGGGGTAACCTTTGCTTTTTTGTACTTTTGATTTTTCTTTCATCGTTCCCTTGCGGTACTCCCTCTATAGCGCCGTATTTAATATTTCTATCTCCTATACTTTAGTTTGGGGTAAATGTTTTGTTTTATTTTATTTTAATTATTTATTGGGTGGGGTTTTTGGGCTAGATTTAGTTCAAGATATTCATGGTGTGTGAAATCTTCTAGGTGTAAACTGGATGCTTTATTTAAGCTATATCTTGATTTATCCAAGCACACTTTCCAGTATGCTTACCTTGTTACGACTTATCTCCTCTCATGTGGTTAGTGCATTTAAATAGGGTTAGATGCATTGTATTTACTTGAGGAGGGTGACGGGCGGTGTGTGCGTGCTTCATGGCCTAGTTCAACTAAGCACTCTATTCTTAGTTTACTGCTAAATCCTCCTTTGGTTATTAATTTTCATAATAACTTTCGTGTTGGGTGTTCTTGGTGTAGAAAATGTAGCCCATTTCTTCCCATTTCATAGGTTACACCTTGACCTAACGTTTTTATGCGTTGTGATTGCGCTTACTTTTGTACCTTTTTAGGGTTCGCTGAAGATGGCGGTATATAGACTGCATTAGCAAGAATTGGTGAGGTCTATCGGGGTTTATCGATTATAGAACAGGCTCCTCTAGAGGGATATAAAGCACCGCCAAGTCCTTTGAGTTTTAGGCTGTTGCCGGTAGTACTCTGGCGAATAATTTTGTTAATATAATTATTTGTGTTTAGGGCTAAGCATAGTGGGGTATCTAATCCCAGTTTGGGTCTTAGCTATAGTGTGTCAGCTGTTATAGAGTCACTTTCGTTGCTTATTTTTATTGAAATTATGGCTTTTTACGGCTTAATTAAAATTTAACTCTATTTAGCGGTGTGCTTTAACACATTTTACGCCGTACTCCTGTTAGCTTGGGTTAATCGTATGACCGCGGTGGCTGGCACGAGATTTACCAACCCTTAGTTAATATAACTTAGTCAAACTTTCGTTTATGGCTTAATTTTTGTCACTGCTGTTTCCCGTGGGGGTGTGGTTAAGCAAGGCGTCGTGAGCTACAGGTGTGTGCTTGATGCCCGCTCCTCTTAGTTTTGTTGACCTAGAGGGCATTCTCACCGGGATGCGGATGCTTGCATGTGTAAGTTTATTAAGAGTTAACAGGAAGGCTGGGACCAAACCTATGTGTTTATGGAGTTGGGAGAACTCATCTAGGCATTTTCAGTGCCTTGCTTTGGTTTTAAGCTACATTAACTGTATTGTGAGGTGATGGTTTAGGTGCTTATATAGTTACTTTGTTTGGAGTGCTAATTTGAGTATTGGAAGTGTGATAAATTCGAATAAGCATCTAGGGAGAAGCGTGTTAAAAATGGTGGTAAATATTTAAGGGGGGGGTTTGATAGGAGGGGGGGAAGAATGAATAATATATTTATGTCCTGTGACCATTAACCGTAATGTCCCACGCCTACCATTATGCTGGTGCTCAAGATGCAGTTAAGTCCAGCTACAATTTATGCTCCGGGTCGGGGCCTTTGACGGCCATAGCTGAGTCCAAGCATCCCCCAAAATAAAAAAATACCAAATGTATGACAGCACAGTTATGTGTGAGCATGGGCTGATTAGACATTAGT